GAGTGGGGATTGGACTGAACAATTTAAAAATGAGAATGATGAATCTAAAAATTCTATGGAATTCTGAAAGACGGAAAGATCCTTCTGATCGAGTCATATCATTTCATATCATTCCATTATATTGACAATTTCAAAAAACTGTTCATACTATACTATACTATGAACATAGTATAATGGCGGTTGGGCAAGTATGCCCCCATCGTCTAGTGGTTCAGGACATCTCTCTTTCAAGGAGGCAGCGGGGATTCGACTTCCCCTGGGGGTAGGGTTAGGGTACTACGAAAGGAAGTTGATCGTGGATTATCAATAAGGACTTCAATTTCTTTTTCCTGGGTCGATGCCCGAGCGGTTAATGGGGACGGACTGTAAATTCGTTGGCAATATGTCTACGCTGGTTCAAATCCAGCTCGGCCCAAGAATTTGCCGATCCACCATGAAATGATGTAACCGTTTGTTGTTCTCCGGAAATGCCCAATGAACTTTGATACACAAGAATCAAAATCTGCTACATCCCTACCACTATTTATTTTATTACGCATTTTTTCCACAAATTCAGATCTTGCTAATGATCTAGATTCATATCAAGATCTGGAAGTATAAAGTCTAAATAAAAAGGGACTCTTTTTTGATTTTCATTGATTTATTGTATTGAAAGATTGATTTTCTTCAATCGATTTGGAAATAACAAACAGATTACTAGTAATCCGTGTAGATCTCGCTAAAGTGTATATCCATATAAATAAAAATCTCAATATCAATATATTAGTCCCGCCTCTGCCAGTTAGAACAAGACAATTCTAATCTAAAATCAAAATAGAAAAAGGTTTGAATGAAATCGTAAGAATATGCATGCTGTACACTTTTTTCCTGGGATTGTAGTTCAATTGGTCAGAGCACCGCCCTGTCAAGGCGGAAGCTTCGGGTTCGAGCCCCGTCAGTCCCGATGTATAGAAATCCAATAAAAAGATACATCAATTCATTTCTTCTGTGAAAGGGAGTCAAAATAACAAACATAATCTCATTCCTAACAGGGATCTCTCTTTTTTTTTTTTTCTTTTTTTGCGTTTCACATTTCTCATCAAACAAATAAGGTAATTTCCATTTCTTCAACTAATACTGATTGATGGAAAAGAAACATATGTGGATTAACACAATTATTAGTAGCGTCGTATTCAGGATTCCAAGAGAAAGAGATACTGTACTACTAGACCTGGCTTTTTCGATTACTCCCGATCTGTGTAATAAGATATAGTACTATATAATATGTTTACAGCGAACACATACACACAAATGGAATTTGCACGATACAAAAAAAGGAGTTCCTTTGATTTTGATCGAACACTTAGGATTCAAAGTTTATCCTATTACTAATCGAAGGATGAGAATATTAAAAAAAAAAAGTAAAGGAATTTTTTTTTGATTGGATCAGAAAGAAATTTTTGAATTTGGTATGGATAAAAGATCTTCCTATGTTATACTATTCAATTCTTGACGATGAATCGATTTGATAGTTCAGATATTGTTATTCATGATATTGATCCGATTCGATATCATCGAGATGTAATTTATACCATTGAATTTACCGACGAAAGATTTATCATCTCTATGGGATTAAATCCCGAGTTATTGATTGCGAATTAAAAAGAAATCTAACGATGAGATTATGGAAGTAAATATTCTCGCATTTATTGCTACTGCACTGTTCATTCTAGTTCCTACTGCCTTCTTACTTATAATTTACGTAAAAACGGTAAGTCAAAGTGATTAATTTGACTTAAACTTTACTTCTTAGTTCTTATCAATGCAATGATGGAAGAAAAAATGAAAAAAGATTTCAATTTTGCGTCTTACTCTTAAATGAAATGATCGGACTAGAATCAGCAGTATTCTATGAAATCGGATAGTATGGTAGAAAGAAATAGATTTTATTTCTTTCTACCCCATACCCATACCATCTATTATTGTAGTGTATAAAGTTTGACTCTATAAAGATAGAGGTTTAATATGAATCAATATCTATCTTCATATATTCATATATCTAGTCAATCGCATATATGTAATGCACATAGCGTCCAATTTCTTTTTGTTTCATCTATTTGATTTGTATTGGTTCCAATCAATCTGAAATAATCAAAAGACAACTTTTTTTCGTCCGATTCGAATTTCTAGATTTCTGATTATTTTCAAGACCAATCCCGGTATCATATAAAAAAAAAATCAAATAATCTTTTTAGCATTCCGAAGAAGTAATTGATTAAATTAAATAGTTAACAGATGATCTAGGGGTTCTATGGGAAACTTTTTCCTATTTCAAAAATATTAGTAAAACCCAACCGATTTTTAACGTTTGAACCATGATATGAAATGAAAACATAAATCCAATTTCGAAACTCAAATAAATAAAAAACCAAATAATAAAACAAGCGATAAGCACGTAATATGTGACTCGCCTAAGGCAACGGCAATATCTTATTATGTGTAGTATTTCCTTAGACAACTACTATGTCTATTTTGTTTCCTATAGAATATCTACGCTTAATAACTAATAAAAAACGGATTTCTTTTCTCTTTGAAAAAAAAAAAAAAGTGAAAAAAAGGGGGGGATAAAAAAATAAATAAAAAATTGGTTGGAATAAGTTTTCGATTATTTGTATTACCTTGACTTTCAAAATACAAACCTGGGAAAAAGTCAAATATTTGTTTAATTGAAAGAGTATTTTCTATTTCTTTTCTATTTCTATATTATCCATAGAATACATTATTCCATTCGAATAAACTAGAATTCCGAAATGCAGATATTTTTTAATTTTTTAATTATGGAATTTATTATTTAATAGAAAAATTAAATTTCAGAACCCATCTATAAAACAATGGATACAGTTTTTTATTTTAGTTTTTTCCCTCAACTCACTTAGTAGTATTTTTAGAGTCCACTTCTTCCCCATACTACGAGGGAAAGGGAAAATGTAAAGACTACCATTAAAGCAGCCCAAGCGAGACTTACTATATCCATGTAAATTATGTCTCCTATTTCTATCAATATGAAGGAATTATTTCATTTTTTTTATTGTTCACTAAAAATAAATAATAGTGGAATCACTGGCACAGAGTCAAAAAGGGATTCTGGCCTAACATCATTGACGAAAGAATCCAATAAATCCAATTATAACACCTAACAAGTTCTTATATGATTTCTAGTATAATCAGAAAACATTAAGTACAAACAAAATATCCGGAGATACCCTTGGAAGTATTAAGGGAATGAATGTTAGTTACTAACTAACAGGTAGGAATAATAAGACTTATGTTTTATTTTGATTTTGTTGTCCTCGATTTCATTAAATAAAAAAAAATATATATAGAATCAAGATAGATCACTTCGCATACTCTTATTTCCATTTAATCTAATCCTTACCGTCTCCCGATTGTCTCTGTAAAACAATCGGAAGACAGACGAATAAATTCTTTCACTAGAGGTTGCCAAAAAGAATTCTTTTTTTTTTTCTTTTTAATTCAATTTAAATAAAAAAAAATATTATTAAAATCTTTTAAAGAATATTAATTTATAAATATTTAAAATCTTTTAATAATATCTATATTTCTATTTCATTTTTTCAATTTATTAGAATATTTAATTAATATATTCTTTTTTTTTTTTTTTGAATAAGAATATGAATATAATATTATTTATTTAATATTTAATATTTAATATATTTATATTTTCTATATTTATATTAATTTTATATTAATTTCTATTAATATAGAATATAGAATTCTATTAATATAGAATATATATTTCTATTAATTTATACATTAGTATTATAGTATTCTAATTTATCATTTTTTATTTTATTATAGAATTTCATATATATAATATAGAATTCTAAATATATAATTAGAATATGAATTTCATATTTAAAATTTCTTTCTTTTTTTATTTGAATTTAATAAATAATAAATTGAATATATTAATATTTATATTATAAATAGATTCTTATATTCAATATTCAATTTATAAATTATAAACAGAATTCGAAACAGAAAAAGAAATAATAATAAAAAAAAGAAAGCCAATTAGCTATTCAATCTAACTAATATTGAATAAATGCCGGAGTGCTCATATACTTTCAGGAGTCTGTATACAAAGTTTTTTTTTTGACCCTTCCCCAATTAAAAATGGAATTCGACTCCCTGTCCGATCTATATCTATCCCTATCCAATCTAATTCAAGACCCAGTCAGTAGACAGACACTACATTAGTAGTGGAAGGACTATCATATCAAGATTTACCGATTCCTTTTCACTACTAGAATCTTTCTTGAATTCTTGAATCCGAGACGTAAGGATTTATAGAATTTTAAAGAATAAAACCTGCAGATGCTTAGAATTTAGAATCAAGGAAGTCTCAAGAGTCCCTTTCCCCCGCTTGCTTCTGCTGGAAAAAAATTGTCAAGTTTTATATCAACAAAACGGAATAAGCTATTTTGTCGATCAGGCGACACCCGGATTTGAACTGGGGAAAAAGGATTTGCAGTCCCCCGCCTTACCGCTCGGCCATGCCGCCAAACTGATACAAAAAATAGATGAGAATACCCCCAAAAAACTAAAAAGGGGGTTCTAAACTTTTTTATTTTCTATTGAAAAAAACGAACGTGCATTTTCAGTCAAAAAAGCTAAAATTCAGGACAAATCGGAACCATTAACTATTCACGAATGATTCTTCAATTAAAATTCAAAAAATTGGTTTTTTCCTAATGAGATAAGAAAATCCAAATTGAGACATAACTAATCAGTATTTCTTTTTCAAGAAAAAAATCCTATTTCAATTATAACAGCAATTATCAGTATATGTAAACCCTAGAACATAAATTGTTACACAGATATTATCTAATCGGGTATCTTATCCGTATATAATGCCTATAAGAGAATTTTCAAGAAATTCTCGTACTTGCATTTTTTTTTACAATTTTTCATTAAATAGATTTTAAATAGATTGAATA